ACCTATATTAATACAAAACCCCTAAACCAGCTAACCAACTAACCAATGATAAAAAACATCTGGAGAAACCCTTTCCACTCTGATAGGCATAAAAGAGTGATTTACCCCACAAATTTCTCTACACTGACCAAATATTACACCAGATCTCATTAAATGAATACCCAATTGATTAATTCGACCAGGAATAGCATCAGCCTTAACCCCCAAAGAAGGAATAGCCCAAGCATGAATCACATCAGCAGATCTAACTAAAACACGACTATCAACACCATAAGGTAACACACATCGATTATCAACCTCCAACAATCGATAACCCCCCCCACTAACTTCTAAACTATTTACTATATAAGAATCAAAACTAACAACATCGTTACTATCACCATACTCATATTCCCAATATCATTGATGCCCAATGGCTTTTATTCTAACTATAGGCCCACCAACCTCATCCAACAAGTATAACAATCGAACAGATGGAATAGCCAAGATTAACAATAACAAACCAGGAATCATAGTTCAGGCAGCCTCGAGTGCTTGAGCTTCTATAATAAACCGAGAGGATAACCTTCTCTTCAATAAACACACCATCATATACCCAACAAAAGACGAAACCAAAACAAGAACAAACATAGTATGATCATGAAAAAAACTAAGCTCAGAACTCAAACCACTATAACTATCTTGAAACCCTAATTGACCCCAAAAGCTCATTTTTTTATTTTTATTTGCCTTTATATCTCTCACTCTAATGAACCCTCACGCCACTCATGAACTACTCCACCAAACAATAAAACTAAAAAAACTAATAATGCTAAATAACTCTTGACCCATATTCAAGAACCACCCATTACCACTACAACAGGAAATAACAAAACAATCTCCACATCAAAAACTACAAAAATCACAGCTAACAAAAAAAATCGTAAAGAAAAAGGTACTCGAGAAGATCCTATAGGATCAAACCCACACTCAAAGGGGCTAACTTTTTCTCGACCAATATATAATGAAACCCCAAGGAATAATCCAACACATAATAACACAAACCCAAGCAAGACAGCTACCAAAACCCTTAACACCACTTTTTCCATATCACCTCACAAAGGTAAAACTCAATAATTTAATACACCAAAACCTAAAACTCTTGATGCCCATAACACTAATGAGAGTGCTACAACCTATTTATAGAACCACAACCTATCGTTTTTTTTAAACTACTCATTACCCCCATTATAAATATTCTATTTATAAATTTTACCAATAGTAAACTATAAATAAAATTATTCTAAATTAATAGTTCTATACTTTAATAAAAAGATTTGATTTGCATTCAACCATTGAGATATTACTCTAGAGCTACAAACCACTCAAAGGACCTCGGAGAAGATTTGCCTTGAAATCAAAAAGAAAGTGTTCGACTCACTTATCCTTTTTCTGGAAAGGTAGCCGAGCTAATATGTGGCTTCTAACTACATAAAGAGAGGTTTAACTCCTTCCACCTTTCTTTAGCTAATTAAGTGTTAGATTTTATGCACATTGATTTTTCACGTCAAAAGAGCATTTTAGTGCATTTAGCTATTTAAAAGTTCGACCAAAACTTTAAGTAATCTTTAATAAAAAACTTCAAAAGCTACTATCCCTGCTTATATTTTCTTTCTTAGTTATCCTATGCCTAACCTTAAGTATTCCCCTATTTATTCTTTCAAATGAACCTAATCTTACTAATCAAACACTATGTTCAATAGATCTAAACAACCAACCTCCACAACCCAAAACAGATAGTTACCCTATTACTGCCAGATTAGGGAACACAGACCTGACCAAACCAAACCAACCATCCAGCGTCAGAAAAAAATAATCACCATAATCTACTACTTTCAACTTTTTATAAATGAAATCCCCAAACAAACTCTTATTTATATTTCTTATAGTTAGAAGCACTTGCATAGTCGCATCCTCATCCAACTGATTAATAACCTGAATGGGTTTAGAAATTAACATACTTGGCTACATTCCACTCATATTTATAAAAGAAAGCAGAAGAGAATCAGAAGCAGCAGTAAAATACCTAGTACCTCAATCATTAGGGTCAACAATTTTTATTGCCTCAGCAATTATCTCATCATACCTTAATAACCTACAAATTCTCATACTAATTGCAATATGCCTAAAATTAGGTGTAGCACCATTTCACTTTTGATTTCCCCCAGTCATAGCAAGACTCCAATTAACACCAGCCTTTATTCTCTTAACTTGGCAAAAAATTGCTCCAATTTTAGCCATTAGTTCACTAAATTCGCTCCTAATCAAAGCAATTATACCTATTGCAACAATCAGGGCATTATGAGGAGGCATTGGCGGACTAAATCAAACTGACATTCGATCTCTACTTACATACTCTTCAATTGCCCATACAGGATGAATATTAGCAAGCATTAACAGAAACTACATCATCCTAATTGCTTACCTAACCACCTACATCTTAATTAATATATCAATTTATACCTTTTTAACCAAAGAGCACACAAAATCTTATAAACAACTTTTCTCCTCAAAAGAGCCTGAAAAAGTTTTTATTTTGGCTATTACAATCCTTTCGTTAGGAGGACTACCCCCTCTCACAGGATTCATTATAAAACTACTAGTTTTAATATTTACGGAAGCAAAAACAATCATCATTTCTGGCCTAATTATCGGAGCATTAGTAAGTTTATTCTACTATTTATCCTTAACTTTCTCAACATTACTAAGATTCAATAAAATACACCTTACCAAGAGACAAATAACCTCAAAACAAACAATTCTGTTTCTACTGTCACAAATTATACCATTAACCTCAATTTTATTTCTTTTCTAAGTAGGGTAAGCTAATAATTAAGCTGTTGGGCTCATAACCCAAAAATAGAAACTTTCTTCCTACTACTCACTTTACCTTAAGGAATTTAAGTTAAATAAACTAATAGCCTTCAAAGCTTTAAATGATCTAAAATCAATCCCTAACTAAGCAAGAAACTAAAAGTATTATGGTTTCGGCCCATAACTTGGTGCAATTACACACCCTTGCTTTAAATATTTCATTGATGTATAAAATTAGCTATACCAATTAAACTACATATGGCAGCATACACACATTGTGGTACATGGATTAACCCTAATAATCTTTTAAAAAGCCTACTAGTGAAGGAACAACCCATAAACATTTATCGTTAATGTTAAAACTACTCCACAACACCAATGTTTTATATTATATTAGCTAGGAAACTAGGCCCTAGAAAATAAGTAAAAGGGGTGGCAAAAAATGGTGCCAGCAGTCGCGGTTATACCAATACCCCAAGCTAATTCCAACAAATCGAGACAACTACCAACTTCTAAGGCTACAAGATTAACTTTTAATGTAGAAAATAAATTAAAACTAAACCCAACCCAGCCATAATCCTAGCTGTCTCAACAAACCATAAATTTAGAACTCGGATTAGATACCCGACTACTATATGGCCCAACACAAAAAAGAATACTACGAGCGAAAGCTTAAACCTCAAACAATGTGGCGGTGCCTTACTCCTCATCAGGGGATCCTGTGGCTTAATTCGATAATCCACGAGAATCTTAGCTACCCTCGTACTTCAGCTTGTGTATGGCCGTTTATGCTTGCTCGAAAAAAAAAAAAAAGGAAGCAATAGAACTAACTACTCAAAAATTCAGGTGACATACAGCCAATGAGAAGCAGACCCATGGGATACAAATAAACATACTATACAAACTTAAAGTTTCAAACTTTAACGAAGGAGGACTTGAAAGTAAGACTTTCAACTTTACACAAAATAAGTCTGAATAAGAACTAAAGCGCGCACAAATCGCCCGTCACTCCGACAACAAAGTAGGATAAGTCGTAACACAGTAGGGGTAATGGAAATTGCCCCTATCACAATCCATGATGGCCGAGAACAGGCATCGAGCTTTTAACTCGACCACAGTTATTTACTTCAGGATAAGCTTTGAGAAGCTAATAAGCATTGGTCTTGTAAACCAAAGATAAGATTAAACCTCTCCAAAGCTCAACACACCTATAACAAAGTGGCCGAGAACAGGCAAAAGATTGTAGCTCTTTCTACGGGTCACCCCCTTTGTAAGCCATACATAAACTACAAACTTTACCTAAATAAAGAAAAACTTCATAACACACAGTACTCTATAAAAAACGTGATTTAATTTACAACCGCAAGGATCAACACCTCAGGGCCTAAAAGAATTGATAATATCATATCCCTTTTGCATCATGGAGAAGCAACAAAAATATAGCAAGCTAAGCTCCCGAATGACTATGAGCTACTAACTCTTAAAAATCAATGTTTCACAATTGATAAAGTAACTTTTAGTAGAAGTAATAAGCCTTTCATATAGTCATATAGCTGGTTTTTCTTTAAAAGCATCAAAGTGCTGACTTGTAGTATTATATTAACATATTACTATAAACTACAAAGTTTAGTTTATTGAGGACAAGCTCAATAAAAACCCAAAAATACCTTATCCACTAACTCTCCAAGTAGGCTTAAAAGCAGCCACCTAACAACGTTTTAGTTATCAGCGTCCATAATTCTTTAATATTTATACTCTATCATTTTAACCTCAAAGAAACTTAACACAAAACTCCACCTGTTAATAAACAGGCATTCTATTAGTATTAACGTAACTAACCTCTCAAAAAAATAAAACGACTTGAATCAAAAACCATCTTACCAACAAAACTACATAAAGTGAACTCGGCAAATAAATTCCCTGCCTGTTTACCAAAAACATCGTCTTTTGGACTCTTCTATAAAAGATAATGCCTGCCCAGTGAAAATTTTAAACGGCCGCGTTAGCGTGAGCGTGCTAAGGTAGCGTAATAATTAGCCTTTTAATTGGAGGCCAGTGAATGGCAAGACTAGGAATACCTGTACTTTGTGTATAAAAAAAACTTTTCATCTAAGTGAAAAGACTTAGATAATAAAGGAAGACGAAAAGACCCCGCGGAACTTTACCTTTTCTTTATACCTCTGCATACAAGCTTAAAAGTATATAAGGTTTGATTGGGGCAATCTTGGAACCAATAAAGCTTCCAACCTTTATACAAAAACATATAAAATTTATTAAGGACCATAAAGTAGTTACCCCGGGGATAACAGCGTAATCCAACTTAAGAGTACACATCGAAAGTTGGGTTTGCGACCTCGATGTTGGCTTAAGGATATCCACATAAGTGCAACCGCTATGACAGGATAGTCTGTTCGACTATTATACCCTTACATGAGCTGAGTTAAGACCGGCGCAAGCTAGGTTGGTTTCTATCTCCTTTAACCTATAAAAGACTTCTTGATTGTACGAAAGGATCCCAAGAGATGCATTTAATGCTAGCATTTTATTAAACCTGCATTTATAAACCAAACATTATAGCGGGTTAGTATAAAAATACCACTGACTTAGGATCAGTAAATAAGTTAACCACTTACCCTCTACCCACATACCACCTATCACAAGGGAAGAAGCTACAATTTAGCAATTAGTTGTTACCTAATAGAAAGTGATATTATTCACCTTTCCTATTCAACAGGAAATAGTTTAAAAAAACAAAAACTTTGGGAGTTTTAGATTTAGTCACACTAATTCCCTGAATTAAACTCTCTGTACGAAAAGCTCACCCACTTATTAAAATCCTAAATAACTTAGTATATGACCTCCCAGCCCCTATTAACTTGTCAGTATGATGAAATTTTGGATCCCTACTAGGCCTATGCCTAGCTACACAAATCATCACAGGGCTTTTTCTTGCCATACACTACACCTCTAACGTCGATCTTGCTTTTTATTCTGTCTCTCATATTTCACGGGATGTAAACTACGGATGATTAATACGAGCTATCCATGCAAATGGCGCCTCATTTTTCTTTGTATGTATCTATCTTCATACAGGTCGCGGAATATACTACGGATCATACTTGGCTCAAGAAACTTGAAATATTGGGATTATTCTTCTATTTCTTACCATGGCAACAGCTTTCCTAGGCTATGTTCTTCCGTGGGGACAAATATCTTTCTGAGGAGCTACCGTTATTACCAACCTCCTCTCAGCAATTCCATATATTGGAAAAACCTTAGTTTACTGACTGTGAGGCGGGTTTTCAGTTAGAAATGCAACTTTAAGCCGATTCTTTGTTTTACACTTTGTTCTCCCTTTTGCCATTATAGCTCTTGTTGCAATTCACCTGTTGTTTTTGCATCAAACTGGATCTAACAACCCACTTGGAATTTCATCAAACGTTAACCTAATCCCATTCCACGTTTATTACACAGTAAAAGACGTTGTAGGGTTTGTTTTTTTATTAACCTTACTAGTCTTTATTTGCCTATTCTTACCAAACCTTCTAACAGACCCAGAAAACTATATTCCGGCTAACCCCTTAAGAACACCTGTACACATTCAACCAGAATGATACTTTCTGTTTGCTTATGCCATTTTGCGATCTATCCCTAACAAATTAGGCGGAGTAGTTGCATTACTAATATCAATCCTAATCTTAATTTTTATACCTGTATTACACTACAATACTATACGCTCAAACTTCTTTTACCCAATCAATCAATCCCTTTTCTGGTTATTCCTAGGAATTTTTATAGTACTTACATGAATTGGTAAACAACCAGTAGAAGACCCATTCATCTGAATTGGTCAAACTTTTTCCGCCATATACTTTATATTTTTTATTGTCTCCCCAACACTTTCAAAAGTATGAGATTTTATCTTGTTTTCAGAAGAAAAATAGCCTTATAAAGGAACAATAGTTTAATTTTACAAAACATAACACTGAAAATGTTAAAATGACTTGGTCTTTTTCCAAAAATATGGTAACGAATATCATCATAATTAAAAATCATAATTAAATTAAAAATACCAAAAACTAACTAATAAAAAAACTAATAAAATCAAAAAGATACGAGTATAAACTAAAAGCCCTCCTCTTTGCATATAGTACGAAATACCGACACCACCCCTAAGCACCTTAAACACACCTTGTCCTCCTAACACTTCTATTCAACCTAAATCTAAATGTAAATGCATAAACCCACCTAACTTTAATCCAACCCCAGCTAAAAATCTTCCAGATACTAAATTCATAAACCACATCCTTGATAAAAATCGACTTAACTTCCCAAAAATTTTCCATTTTAAAACCTCCACTAAAAAAAAATTAATAAACCTATATAATAACCCTATAAATGTAACGATACTAATAACTACCTTTCCAAAAACACCAACCAACCTGAACCCATTTACGCTTACCCAAACTCTTTGTAAAAATCATCCACCAACAATTGCACCAATTGATAAAATAATAATAGAGGACACAACATAACCTCTTTCAGTTCCATAGGTGAATAAACTTCTTCTAAAGCTTTGTCCAAATACCCCAATCAACAAAATTCGCAATCTATAAACTAAACTCAACCCAACACCCAATAATATAATAAATACTTCTAATCCTCCATTAAAACTTCTAAAAACCCCCTCCAAAATAAGGTCCTTGGAATAAAACCCACTTAAAAAAGGTATCCCGCACAAAGCGACACTTCTAAGCACCAAACACCTTCTACTAAAAGGTAACAAATAATTTAAGCCACCGAGAATTCGTCCATCTTGAGTGTCCATAGTCGAATGAATAATAGAACCAGCACACAAAAACAACAAGGCCTTAAACAGAGCATGAGTAAAAAGATGAAAAACAGCAATAATAGGAAAACCCACCCCTACAGTAAACATCATTAAACCTAACTGACTCAAAGTAGACAAAGCAATAATTTTTTTTAAATCAACCTCAAAACAAGCCCTTAAACCTGCTATTAATAAAGTCAACGCCCCTACTTTTCTTAAAAACCCTATAACTTCATCTATCTCAACCAAAGTTCTATAAAATCGAATAACCAAATAAACACCAGCCGTCACTAAAGTTGACGAATGCACCAAAGCAGAAACAGGCGTAGGGGCAGCCATTGCCGCAGGTAATCAAGCAGAAAACGGAATCTGAGCCCTTTTCGTTATTGCTCCAACAACTACCAAAAAACAAATCAATAACCTAAAACTACCAATTATACCATAACCAATACACCACTCCCCCCAATTAATTAAAAGGCAAATACTCAAAATTAACAAAGCATCCCCAATACGATTAGCTAATACAGTTAACATTCCAGCAGCCAAAGACTTTTTATTTTGGTAATAAATAACTAAAGCAAAAGATACAATGCCCAATCCATCTCACCCTAAGAGAATAGTAATTAATCTGGGAATAAAAATTAATAAGTTTATTGACCCTACAAAAGCTATAATAAGTAACATAAACCGTCGCATAAAAATTTCCCCCTCTATATAAGACACTCTAAATAAAGATACAGAGCCAGAAATTAAACAAACAAAGCAAGAAAAAATAAGACTAATATAATCAATAATAACAGGCAAACTTCAATCTACACCACATATACTTAAAATCTGTCATTCAACAATATAACTTTGCCTAACAGAACCAATCACATAGATTCCAAACATCCACAAAAATACTGCCGCAGAGAAAAGAAAAACAGAGCATAATAAAGGGGCTCTTATATTTTTTTTATTTTTCACCTATATAGCAAGAATATCTTCTTGTATTCTAGCACCTATCAACTAGCTTTAATAATATCTATACTTCAATGACTTACCTTACTCCTTAATTACTCACTCTTCACTCTTTACCTTAGTGTGTACTGAACCCTTTCTAACAAACCACTTCATCACTTAAATCCTGACAAACCAACCACTTTAAAAACTTTCTCACCCCATTAATTTAAAGTTATTTAATGAAATTTCATTAATTTTTAACTAAACAACAACTTTAAGTAAAATTGAGAGCTGGTGGATTAAAATCACGAATGAATTTGGATCATTAGGAGGAACCAAGAATTCCGCCCTCAAACCTGTCTTGTAGTATATATTTTATTACTGTAAACTGCAACTTTACCAAAACAAATAGTCAAGGCATAAAATATATAAGCATCACGCCGGATGAACGGATTACTCTGATGAGGTAAATTATGGACTATTGTCCTGATGCTTTTCATCGAAAAGTAGTATAATTTATTACAACTCGTTTACACCGAGTTAAAGGTCTAACAGCCCTTTTTGAAGTAAGGTGGCAGAAAAGTGCCTCAGATTTAAGCTCTGACTATGAAGTACCCACTTCCCTTACTAATCGCTCAACACTTAATTGCCACCTTTATCACCTACTTATTAATCCTATTAGGCGTAGCATTTTTTACCCTTTTAGAACGAAAAGCTCTTGGATATTTCCAAATTCGGAAAGGCCCTAATAAATTAGGGATTATTGGAATTCCACAACCACTAGCTGATGCCCTAAAGCTCTTTGTTAAAGAATGGATTACCCCTGTATCCTCTAATTATCTTCCATTTATCCTAACCCCAACAGCAATACTTATTTTGGCCCTTAGGTTATGACAATTATTCCCATCTTTTATACTCTCACACCAAATTACACTAGGAATACTTTTATTTCTATGTATTTCTTCATTAGCCGTATATACAACACTCATAGCAGGTTGATCATCTAATTCCAAGTATGCTTTACTAGGGGCTATTCGAGCCATAGCCCAAACTATTTCTTATGAAGTAACTATAACCCTAATCATCCTGTTTTACCTGTTTTTAACAATACAAATAGATTTAGTGAGTATTCGCCTAACTAACTTATCTATAACTACTATTATACTATTCTTACCTTTAGGGATTATATGGGTAGCAGTAATCCTTGCAGAAACAAATCGAGCCCCATTTGATTTCGCAGAAGGGGAATCAGAACTAGTTTCAGGGTTTAACATCGAATATGGAGGGGCTGGTTTTGCTTTTTTGTTTATGGCAGAATACAGAAATATTTTAATAATAAGCCTTATTACCTCTTGCTTACTAACAGGCACATTAGTTGTATCCATTCCAGTGGCCATCATTTTTCTGTGAGCACGAGCCACCTTACCCCGCTATCGCTATGATCTATTAATGGCAATAGCTTGAAAATCTTTTTTGCCACTAAGCCTAGCTATCTTAATAGCCTTAAGACCACTCCTCTGGTTACTATAATACATGCCGATAGTATAATAAGTACAATTGCCTTCCAAGCAGAAAGACCTAAACATGGTCGGCATAACTATAATATAATATTATATGTAATTACACTAGTAGCTATCTCAACCTTATGAACATATACAATTCTATCAATAACTCTACCTATACATCCTCTACCATTAGGGATCATAATTTTATTGTTAGCATTCTTAAATTGTGCTCTGATTGCCACAATTAGCCCCTGATACTCATACATACTTTTTTTTATTTTTATTGGTGGAATACTAATTATGTTCGCATATATTGCATCCCTTTCCCCCAACATAACTTTTTCCGTCAATAATCCTTTAATACCTATTATACTAACTATTACTTCCCTTTTTAGTTTTAGGAACCTAAAACTTACCTCAAATTACCAAACCGATGCAGAGCTTGCCTCTAGAATCAATGATACAACATTAACCCTAAGATTTTTATATACAGACAATGGAATTACTTCTGTTATTTTATTAGCCTGCATACTACTATTTACCTTAGTAGCAAGTGTAAAAATCTGTAAACCCAAAATAGGAGCACTACGCCCATTTACTTAAACATAGCTTTTACTCAACTTAAAAAAATTAAAGTAAAATTATTAAATAAATAACATTAAAATTACCCCAGTAACTCTTAATATTAATACCAACACAAACCTAATAATATAGTTAGCGTATTCTTCAGCTATATTTACACCACGTACTCATAAGGGATACTGCCCATGTTGAGTAATCGAATAGAGATATCATGAATAAACTCCCCTTAAAAAGGTTATAACCCCCGTAAGCAAACCAAATACCACAGAATACCTTAGAATAGAAATTCCCAGCATCAACTCACCCCATAAGTTTAGGGAAGGCGGAGCAGCTATATTAATAGCACATATCAGAAACCAACACAAAGCAACCCCAGGGACTAAAACCAACCCGCCTTTAACCAGAAACAGTCTTCGAGTCCCATAACACTTATAAGTCTCACTAGCTAAAAAAAATATACCCGAGGAACACAAGCCATGAGCAATCATTATCAACAAACAACCCAACCAACCTCAATCCGTGTTAGAGTAAACACCACCCATAACCAACCTTATGTGCCCTACAGACGAATAGGCTACCAAAGCCTTTACATCATTTTGAGCAAAACACACCATCCTGGCAATAATCCCGCCTATTAACCCAACACAAAAAATAATAGAAATAGTTAAAGTTCTAAACAATTCCAATGTATAAAAAAACCGAACTAAACCATAACCACCAAGCTTAAGTAATACACCAGCCAAAATTATAGATCCAGCAACAGGCGCTTCTACATGAGCCTTCGGCAACCATAAATGAAACCCATAAATAGGCAATTTTACTAAGAAAGCCAAAGAAGCACAAAAAGTCACTAACCACCCTCATTCAAATTTTAAAAATCTTCATCCTCAAAAAACAGACCCCCCTTTAGTAAGAATTAAAACAACTAAAACCAAGAGGGGGAGAGAAGCACTAACTGTGTATAGCAATATATATTTTCCAGCCTGCAACCGCTCAGGCTGATAACCCCACCCCAAAATGATCAACAAAATAGGAATAAGACTAAACTCAAATATAATATAAAAATTAAGTAAAGACCCAACACTAAAACAAAAAACAAGAACCAAAGTTAATACCAAAACCCTAAAAATAAACTCAATAGTTTTATTATTAAGCTTTTGAACATCACGCACTCTAGCTAATATTCTAAGACCAGAAATCAAAATAGTCAACGACACAAGACCAAAAGAAAAACTGTCAACAATTAAAGCCTCACCTCAACACCCTGCTAAGCCCAACGAACTAAACCACAACCCCAAACTTACTAAATACATAATTACACAACCCCACAAAACTCTTCATCAAAAAACCCTTTGCCCCAACCCACTTACCACAACCAACAAAACCCCAATAATCCCCAACCTAAAAATGACCTAAAACCAACCCCCCAACGTAATCACTCCCAGAATTACGAATCAAAGAAACCAACACCCTTAACCCAAGAGCAGCCTCACAAACCCCAAAAGCTAAAAAAATTAAACACGCACTTCTTAACCAACCTTGAAAATAAACCAAACCAAAAATTATAATATAAATACCTAAAGTAAGAATCTCTATTCTTAACAAAATCCCAAAAAGCCTTTTTCGCTGAGACATTAAACAGACTCCACCTACAATAACCCCAATAACCCCTACACCCATAATAGGGAAAAATCACACTATTTCTTTAACAAAACCTTTCCAAACCCCCACTTCACATACTTCCTCCTGTTAATAATCTTACCACTATTCCCCATATATTTAATTATATATTTTCCTTCAACCGTCCACCAAATCACCACCGCAAAACACACTAAAAAAACTAAAAAAACACTAATAACCAAAATCCATGACATAGGACTCAATTGAGGCATAAAAGAATGCCATACTAGGCAACCTGAGTTCGACAAACTCAAATTATACTTTAACTAATTCTTTTAACTTACAATATGCACCTATTAATGCCCTATTGGATGATCAGAAGAATATAACCCAACCAACAAAACGAAAACATATGCTTGCAAAAACCTAACAGCAAACTCAAAAATTACGTACCCTCATATTACCAACCTCCCAAACAACCTACTAAACAACGAAATCTCATAAAAAAATCTCACCACATATTCACCAATAACGTGCAACATAAGATGCCCCATAGTGATATTAGCAGCTAATCGAACACCTAAAGTAATTGGACGAATTAAAATACTAACCCTTTCGATTAACACCAGTAACGGGATTAATACAACAGGTCTCCCAGTTGGAACCAAATGCCCAGCACTTTCCTTCCAAGAAAAACCCCAACCACTAAAAACCAAACAAAATCAAACAATTATTGCTAAAACAAGAGTTAATGACAAATGACTAGTTGGACTAAACACATTTGGAATCATACCAGAAATATTCACAATAAAGATTAATATAAATAAAGAAATTTGCCCCAACACAAACCCACCAAAAAACTTACCAGAACAACTTTTTACCAAATCCAACACTACATCTACTAACCTGAAAAACATAATATTAACACCAGACACTCCAACTCATATACCAACCAAACAAATAGACAACCCCATAAATCCACTTAACCACATAGCACCACTAACCCTAATACTAGAATGCACCCTAGCATCCAAAGACGAAAAAATATCTATCAACATTTTAAAACCTCTTATTTAAGAACCTCATCAATAAATACACAAATACAAAAAAATCCAAACCACATCAACAAAATGCCAATATCAAGCAGCCGCTTCAAACCCAAAATGATGAGAAACAGAAAAGTGGTGTAAATAACATCGCACCGTGCACACCACTAAAAAAACCCTCCCAATCAAAACATGTAACCCATGAAATCCGGTTATTACAAAAAAAGTAGAACCATAAACACTATCAGCAATTCTAAAAGAAGCCTCCTCATATTCCCCTCACTGAAGAACAGTAAAATATAAACCCAAAAACACAGTCAAAAACAAGCCATACAAAGCTTCCTCACGATTACCAACTATCAACCCATGATGAGCCCAAGTAACACTAACCCCTGAACCAAGTAATACAGCTGTATTTAACAAAGGAACCTTAAAAGGATTCAATGGCATAATCCCAACAGGAGGCCAAACACAACCCAACTCAAATGTGGGAACAAGCCTCCTATGGAAAAACCCCCAAAAAAAAGCAAAAAAAAAGCACACCTCAGAAAAAATAAACAAAACTATTCCCCATCGAAGATTTATATTAACTCAACTAGTATGATAACCTTGATAAGTCCCTTCTCGAATAACATCCCGTCATCACTGAACCATAGTCAACAAAATCACTAAGATACCAATTAATATCAAAATTACCCCCTTTCCGTGAAACCAACTAACCAAACCAACAGTCAAAAATAACGCTCCACTTGCAGCAGTAAAAGGCCATGGACTAAACTCCACCAAATGAAAAGGGTTACGTAACATTTTACTTACTGTTTAAGTATTATCTTAATTAGGACGATAACACAACCTTATTAACTTGACTATTAGAGTGAAAAGACGCAGGAAAGCTATTATCCTGCCACTCAAAAGCTGTTCTTAAAGCCCTCCCTCAAACAACAGACCGCTGAGAAACAAAAGACTCAAATAATATAAACATAAAGAGCAGAACAGAAACAAAAGAAATTAACGAACCTCAAGAAGAAACCACATTCCATTTAGCAAACCTGTCAGGGTAATCAGAATACCGACGAGGCATACCAGCTAAACCCAAAAAATGCTGGGGAAAAAATGTTAAATTAACCCCCACAAACATTAATGTAAAATGAACCTTTCTCCAAACAACATGAAAAGTTACCCCAGAAATTAAAGGATACCAATACCTAAAAGCTCTAAATAAAGCAAAAACAGCTCCCATCCTCAAGACATAATGAAAATGAGCCACTACATAATAAGTATCATGTAAAACAATATCCAAAGACGAATTAGATAAAACAATACCAGTTAACCCACCAACAGTAAACAAGAAAATAAAACCTAAAGCTCACATAATAGGTGGTTCAGTTTTATTAACAAACCCATGAATGGTAGCCAACCACCTAAAAACCTTAATTCCGGTTGGAACAGCAATAATTATAGTAGCAGCAGTGAAATAAGCTCGAGTATCTACGTCTATGCCAACAGTAAATATATGATGGGCTCACACAATAAAACCCAACACACCAATAGAAACAATGGCATACACCATACCTAAATAACCAAAAACCTGCTTCTTTCCCGCATAATGCATAACAATATGAGAAATCATACCAAACCCCGGCAAAATCAAAATATACACCTCAGGATGACCAAAAAACCAAAACAAATGCATGTATAAAATTGGATCACCTCCCCCAGTAGGGTCAAAAAACGACGTATTAAGATTCCGATCCGTAAGTAATATTGTAATAGCACCAGCTAAAACAGGCAAAGCGGCTACCAACAAAATTGCAGTAACAGCAACAGCTCAAACAAACAAAGGAATTCGTTCAGCAACTAATCCAGGAGATCGCATATTCCCAACGGTAGAAATAAAATTGATAGCACCCAAAATAGAAGAAGCACCAGCAAGATGTAAAGAAAAAATAGCCAAATCTACCGAAGCCCCAGAATGAGCTACATTTCCAGACAACGGGGGATACACTGTTCAACCAGTTCCAACTCCTCTCTCTACCAAAGACGATCTCAACAATAAAAACAAAGCCGGCACAAGCAACCAAAATCTCAGATTATTTAACCGAGGAAAAGCTATATCAGGAGCACCAATTATAAGAGGAATAAGTCAATTTCCAAATCCCCCAATTATTATTGGCATTACCAAAAAGAAAATCATCATAAAAGCATGAGCCGTAACAATAACATTATACAATTGATCATCGCCTAATAACCTCCCAGGTTGACCAAGTTCTGCTCGAATTAAAAGCCTTAAAGCTAGTCCAATTAACCCAGATCACAAAGCTAACAACAAATACAAAGTTCCAATATCCTTATGATTAGTAGAACACAATCACCGCAA